AATTGAAGTTTGATTCACATATTATTTTTTTTTTAGTTATTAGGTGGGCTAAATAAAATAAATACTAAAAAAAAATTAGAGGATTCATTGAGATTCTCAAATTTTGAAGATACTTTTTCGAATGAGCCGAGCCACTAGGATGAAACTAAAAGAGTTCCGCATTATGAACTATGTACCGCGCACATCACTTAGATGGGCTATAGAAAGTAACATAGGAGGAAATGAAGAAATAGAATCTGAAAAAAATATAGAAGGAAATGAAAGAGGATCATATTCTATTTGTACTGTATCTGAAATGAACTTTGGCTATTCCCATCCCTCAACTCCTCTAGACTATACTTTTTCTCTTTCAACTAACTAATTTAGCCTTTCGAATATGTATAAAGTATTAACGTTTTTTTTGAACAAAAGGAGACACAGTATGGACAAATAAAAAAACAAGAGGAAACAAAATGGAATTCTTTTGTATACTTTATATACATATGATATATATAAGGGGTATATCTCCGACATTTATAAATATGTATCATGATTTATACTATTAATGAATATGTATGTCGACCCATATCAATTAATTTTTAGAATATATACTCATACAAATTACTCATGTGCCAGGAACCAGATTTGAACTGGTGACACGAGGATTTTCAGTCCTCTGCTCTACCAGCTGAGCTATCCCGACCATTCACGACGCATCATCCTCATTTTATTTTAATATAGGACTTGGGTCTATGTCAATTAGTCAATTAGAAAAACGAAAAAGTATTACAAAGTATTATACAGGATCTAATAGAATTTCTTGGATCTTCAAAAATAAATTTTCAAAGTTTCAGTACAGTACAAGTAATGATATGTATTGTTAATTATTCAAATTTAATGGATTCCTTGCTCAAATCATTTGTACTGTACGCGTATCATATATATCACACACAAGTCTTGTGATAAGAAAAAAATTTTCGCTCAGATCCATTTGTGAAAGAAAAGAGTAGAATGAATGATAAATATAACGAATTTTGATTTGAATCGCTAACAAAATGATAAAATGAAAATAAAAAATTAGGGAGTCAACCGGGTCGTTTTGGGGATAGAGGGACTTGAACCCTCACGATTTCTAAAGTCGACGGATTTTCCTCTTACTATAAATTTCATTGTTGTCGATATTAACATGTATAATGGGACTCTATCTTTATTCTCGTCCGATTAATCAATTATTAAAAAGATCTATCAGACTACGGTGGAGTGAATGGTTTGATCAATGAATATTCGATTCTTTTTTCAATTTTTAATCGATTCACAACAAGTCTTTCATTTTTCATATAAATATAAAAAAATACAGATTTGGGTCGTCATTAATCATTTTGAGATAGTATTTCAGTACTATACGTATGTATATAGGTTTATCCTTCATCCTTTCTGAAGTTTCGATGGAAGGATTCCTTTACTAACACAATGCAGCCAACTCCATTTGTTAGAACAGCTTCCATTGAGTCTCTGCACCTATCCTTTTTTATTTTCGGTTTATGAAACCCTTGTTTATTTTCATAAAACAGGATTTGGCTCAGGATTGCCCATTTTTAATTCCAGGGTTTCTCTGAATTTGAAAGTTCTCACTTGGTAGGTTTCCATACCAAGGCTCAATCCAATTAAGTCCGTAGCGTCTACCAATTTCGCCATATCCCCTCTTTTTTTTGATGTGATTAAGATCACATCATGATGCCGCCCCCCCCCTTTTCTTTCATTTCTATTATGCTGGACCGGTTGAATTCATTAGATACCGGTTCCTATATTGAAAAGTTTTTTCTACTATTTGATTTCTTGTATATTTTCTTTCATCTCTATCGGAGACCCGTATTTGGTCCAATCAGAAATGATTCTATCATTTCTATATCATCAATTCAATATGGATCGCATAACATATATATTATAGTATAATATATATTTATTATACTTATATATGCCCCTATTTCTACCCTTTTTAGCGTTAATTTTAAAATACTTGAACGGTCGATTCTTTTTTTTTTTCGTCTTAGCTTTCACCTTTCCGAATGAAACCAGAGGAGTGTTTCATTATGATCTGGATTGCGCTTTTATCTTTCATGTTATTCTTAGGGCAGGCCTTCTATACCATAACAAAAAAAAAAACATTATAACATAACAAAAAAACGAAAAGGAAGATTTGAGTATTATTAATTTTAAATTAAATTAAATTAATAGCCATAACTAAAACTAATAAAATGGCTATAACTAACCATTCCTTTAATTTCGAATTAGAAGAGAATTCAAAATAAAATTATTTATTAATTAAATATGAAATTATTTCGAATTATATATAATAAATAATAATATTATAAGATTGTAATATACAATAAATATAGAAATAGAATAAGATTCTAAACTTAATTACATTACTTTACTTTACTCAATTTTATTTAAAATGAAATATGAAAATATATTTTCAAATTAAATTAAAATGAAATATATATATTTCTATATATAAAAT